AACCGAACATGAAATTTTTATTTCATTCGGCTCCTTTATGGAAGATGGATAAATTAAAAAAAAAAAGAAATAGAAAATATAAAAAAGGGCGGAAACGAAATATAAATTCGGCCCATAACATCTATGTTAGCTTTTCTGTCTGAATCCATTCAAAAATTCGCTTTCTAGATGATCCTTCTAGATCTAGAAGAGTGGGATTATAACAATTTTTCTAGTTACTTCGTTCTCTATTTCTATTTGAGAAAATCCTTAGGAAAGGCATTGTGTTTCCACCGAGCTAAAACAAGATGTAAATGTCTCTAGTAAACCAAAGTTATTGTTTAATAGCTATTTTGCTTCAATCTTATCCTATCAAAAAAAAAATTGAAGATTTAGTTACGATTAGAAATACACTTTTCTATCTTTATCCATGGATCTTTTCCTCATACTTATTCAATTGGAAGTATTGATCCAATTCAAAAAAATTATGTTTCGTAATTTCCTAATCCAATTTTTCAATTTAGAATATAATAATATAATTGAATTGCCCTTGGATACAAATCACGAGAATGTATATTCTTCCTCAAATCTTTCGTTGAGAGGTAAAGGCTTAAATCCTTTTAAGAAATAAAGTTTTTGCTCGGAATATGAATCAAACCGAAGGACCCCTTAACTATTAAGGGGATTAATAGAACGAATCACACTTTTACCACTAAACTATACCCGCTACAATCCGATTATTGTATAGAAAGGGAACTTTTGTCGAATAGGGGAATTGGGCGAAATCAAGATCAAGATAGGATCACAAGATAGGAGCATAAAAAATCCTGAAAATTAGAGTCTTGCCGCCTTTTGTCAGAAGACTTGATAAAATTAGGACAAGAGTAGTTATTTCATTTAAATAACTAAATAAAAAGAAAGAGGAAGAAAAGAAAGAATAGAAATGATATTTAGATTCTATATCATAGGAACAGCTTGCCGCCTTTTGTCAGAAGACTTGATAAAATTAGGACAAGAGTAGTTATTTCATTTAAATAACTAAATAAAAAGAAAGAGGAAGAAAAGAAAGAATAGAAATGATATTTAGATTCTATATCATAGGAACAGAAATAGTCTTTTTTCTGCTTCTGATTGTTGATTCAATCCAATAACAAGATTTTTTTGTTACAAGAAGTCGGATCGCAGAATCATAGAAAAAATGATTTATTTGAGTTGAAAAAGAAAGAGCCCGGCCGGGTACTGACCGGGCCGGGCCGCGGAAATTGGAAATAAAAAAAGTCCCTTTTGAGCGGAATCAACGCGATATTCTTTCTTCTTTTATTTGAGATATCTCTTTAGAGCCCTTGTTTTATTTCTATATAGAAATTTAGATTCTAGAATCTAAACAATATAGAATAGAAATGGAATTACTGATAAAAGTTATATATATCTATATAATAAAATTAAGAATTAAAAAGTAAAGAAAAAGTTATAATTTATATAAATAAAAAGGAAAGAAAAAGTAAAGTAAGGGCTTTTTTCAAGCATTTCTTTTTGTGTGCTGTAACATAGTAATTATCTTTTCTCAGTTAGGAGAGATGGCTGAGTGGACTAAAGCGTCGGATTGCTAATCCGTTGTGCGAGTTATTCGTACCGAGGGTTCGAATCCCTCTCTTTCCGTTTCGGTTTTTGACAGTGGAATAGATCAAAAATCCTATTCGAAAACTAAAAATGAAGCAATGAAGCAAGGAACTCCCCTTTTTTATTCTTCGCGTCCAGGATTACGTCCCGGATCATTAGATAGGAATCCGAAGATGAAGAGAGAAACAAAGAATATCACTACGGTGTAAACAAAGAGTTTAAGAGTAAGCATTACACAATCTCCAAGATCATTTTTTGGAAAAAGAAGAGAATAGATTCTCCGTTTTTATACCACATATTTTGACACCAAGAAATAAAGCGATTTCTAGAATTTCTAGAAATCGAAAAGAATTTTCAGAAATTCACTTGTAATAAGGGTTGAGTCTTTCATTACAAAAAAAATTTTCCATACCAACAATTATATACTATGGCCGACTCTAAATGGGTTCTTCGGTGAAAAAGGGTCAGAATGAGGAAATGGGGTGATCCAGATTTATCAGGGCTATCCAAGAATTTGAATCTTTGAATTGAGGGTTCGTTCATACTGTAAGACTTATCTGATCTTTTCAATTGTTAGAATTTTCTTTTTCTTGAATTTGAATAAATCATAAATTTTTCTAGGACAGTATTAAGGATCTCATCGAAAACTTACAGCAGCTTGCCAAACAAAGGCTAAGAGAAAAAAGAGAACAGGTATTACTGGCATAAAATCTACGATTGGATTCAAAAAAGCATAGGCCTCGGGCAATTTGGCGAATAAAAAACTACTCGAAAAAAGGGCAGAATTAAAACAGAGACCAATCAAATTAAAGATATTAAGCATAACAAAATTTTATTTTTGGAGATAATTTTGATTGAGTTATTAATATGTTTTTGATATAAGGAAAAAAATGAAGAAAGGAAAAAAAATAAGGCAGACTAAACAATACTTCTTTGAACTCACTCAATCAAAAAGCCTTCAATTCTTACAAGAGAATAGAAGAAATCATACTTTCATACAATATCTTAATTGAATTATATGTAATGATCAATAAAATCGGTTTAATTTTCTATCCAGACGTGCCAAAATCCTAGCAAGAATCTAATCTATTCCATAGCTATTTGGAACTGGAATTGACGAACAAGGAATACCCATATTAGTGTTTAGTAGTGTCAAATAGAAACCTAAATGGGGCGTGGCCAAGCGGTAAGGCAACGGGTTTTGGTCCCGCTATTCGGAGGTTCGAATCCTTCCGTCCCAGAGCATACTCTTTTTTTATATATCAGAATGCCGATATCGGAATCAAAATTGCTCTTTTTTTTTAACAACCCTCTCTTCTTTCTAAGAGCCAAGTAGTGGAGAAAATGCGATTCTTGCTTTTGATTTTTAATGATTTCTTAAGATTGGTACTCGAAGAACTGTGAGACTGGTGAATCTATTCTATCGAGTTATTTGAAGATGCAGGGCAGATTCAAAAGGATTAGTTTATTTGTGTTATTTATAATATTCGTGATATTATCATTAATGATCGTGATATTATTATTAATGATATTATTAATTTCTTATAAATTAGACTTATTAATTAGAATAGAAATTAATTAGAATAGAAAAGTATAAAAGATAAAAATATATTGCATTCATACAATACAATATGGGTTAATTTGAATTCGTATTGAGGCTTTTTCTTCATAAATTTTTTTTTTATTTCATTTCATATAGAATAGAAGGAAGAACTCTAGATGGATTACTATGTACCGACTGAACCAATGACTATTCATGATTCCATAATTGAATCAATGTTCCAAACCAGAGGAATGTTATGGTAAAACTTCGTTTGAAACGATGTGGTAGAAAGCAACGTGCGACTTGAAGGACATGATCTGCTGTGGATGTCAAAACCCACCACTTTCCATTATGTAAAAATGAAGGTGCTTTTGGCTCGACATCCTTTGTTCTGTTCTATTATAATAGAATCCGTTTTTTGGTGGGTTGTCATGTAAATATAAATAAAATAGTACAGGATGGAGCTCGAAGAGAAACATCCATTTCTCAGGGGCAAGGATCTAGGGTTAATTACTGGAAATCAATAAGTTGGAACAACTTCGTAAGTATATTTTTGATATAGAAATCGAAAGGCTCCGATTCAAACAACTTTTCTTTTTGATTTGAAAATTGTTTGAATCGGTAAAACTCTTTCGATCAAAAGTGTATCATGCGGGAATTAATTGTTCATATGATTCTTTGATAGAAAGAAATCAAAAAAAAAGAGAGAAAAAGGGGCATGTTGCTGCCATTTTTGAAATGATTAAAGATCGCCGAAGTAATGTCTAAACCCAATGATTCAGGGCAAGGATAAAGGATCCTAGAACAAGGAAATACCGTTTTCAATTGTCTCAACAACCATGAAGAATCTAAATAGATTCTAAACGAGACAAACAAAAAACGGTTTAGAGACCGCTCAATAAGAGAATGCCTAAGGTTTTTTTGAGCATTTTGAGAGTTATTTGACTTGAGTTATGAGAGTACGAATGCTTTTTTCTTTTTTTTTTCGAAAAAAAGACGGTTTAAATGTCTAATTGGCAGGGTTTATGGATCTTTTTGACATTCTAATTCCATACATAGGCAGAACTTCTAATCATTTTTTTCTCGAGCCGTACGAAGAGAAAACTTCTTATACGTTTCTGGGGGGGGTATTATTTAACTACATCTATCCCAATGAGCCGTTTATCGAATCGTTGCAATTGATGTTCGATCCCGAAGAGAGGGAAGAGATCTTCGAAAAGTGGGTTTTTATGATCCGATAAATAATCAAACCTATTTAAATGTTCCCGATATTCTCTATTTCCTTGAAAAAGGAGCTCAACCCACAGGAACTGTTCATGATATTTTAAAGAAGGCGGGGGTTTTTACGGAACTTAGTCTTAATCAAACAAAGTTCAGTTAATGAAATACAAAAAAGAGGGTGTGGATGACTCATATCTAGCTTTGTATCAATTTTTCTTTATTATTTCCTCCCCCCTCTTTTGTTCTATTCATACTTATTTTATTTCTTATTCATTTTATTCTTATTTATTATTTTATTGCTACTTATAGAATACCGTGGTCTATAACAACAAAACCAGATTTTATTGAACTAATTTTATTGATATAAAATATAGAGAAAAAAGATCATAAATGAAGTAATTGCCTTAAAAAAACAAAAAAAAACATAGATAAAAAAGGTAGAACAGATAAGATAAAATAACATATGATAAAATAACATAAATAACATATAAAAATAGAAAATATTAATGGACTTAATGGACTTAATTCTTTTTTTTTTCATTGTATTTTTTTGTATTTTTTATAGTCTTTTATATATATTCTTTTCTCAACGTTTCTATTCAAAATTTACAATCATATTGACAACAGTGTATCGAAC